CCTTTTTTAATTATCTATGGGCGAACGACGGGAATTGAACCCGCGTATAGTGGATTCACAATCTACTGCCTTGATCCACTTGGCTACATCCGCCCTTTTTTTTATATATAATTTATAATAAGATACCTTAATATTTAAAAATATATATATATATAAAGGAGAAACAAAACCTCTTGATAGAACACAAAAGAGTTTACTTAATATCTATAGATTTTAATTTTTTTTAATTACCTATATAATATAACTAAGTCTTATACATTTGTTTTGTTGGAGCCTATAGGGAAGTTATTAACAATGCATAACTTCCATACCAAGGTTAGCTTAGTACTAAGATAAGTTTATTCCTCTTGACCCAATCTGTAACCTTAATTAACATAATTTTATTTATATTTTATAAGGTTTCCCTAATCAAACTATAAGTAGTTACCAAATAACCATGTCAAATAGGAAGAAAAAAAATACACCAATTAAGCTAACATCTAAAAATGAACGGGTACATATAACATATACATAAAGATGTTGTGTTCATTAATGACCGAGGGGTGTATGATCAAGAATCGGTAGCAGCTGGGATCTGTTTAATATGCAATGCATACCCACTCATTCATCAACGGATGCTGATTCCCGTAAAAATAAAAACCTGTAGATGCCATAAGTAGGAATAATGGCACCCAAGATAATATTGTTTACATAAAGTAGAGATCTGTAAACCGGTTCACAAATACCATAATTAATGGAGGAGCAGCAATAAAGGGAATAAAAAAGATAAAATGGAAAGCTTTTTGTTCAATAGTAGAACATAACTTATATGTTATGTTCGTATCAACCAATTCCAATAATGATCTAAATATATTTTTTTGATCCACTTTATATTTTTATTTAAAATAAAAAAGAACGTCTTCTTCCGACATAATAAATTATTCCAATAATTTAGAGCCCAATAAAAAAGTGCGTACAGTACTTTTGTGTTTCCGAGCCAAAGTTCTAGCACAAGAATATTGAAGTATATACTTTATTCGATACAAACTATTTTTTTTTGAAGATCCACTATGATAATGATAAGATTTCTGTATATGCACCCCAATTGGGACATAATATTATAATCTAAAAAATCAGCCCGAACCGGCTTACTAGTAGGATGCCCTAATACGTTACAAAATTTAGCTTTAGCCAATGACGCAATTAAGGGGATAATTGGAACAAGTTTATTTACTTTATTATTATTAATAGTATTATTGCTTAGAAATGAAGTTTCTAAATTTTGACTCAGTACCAATGAAGGGTTCATCCGAAAGCTTGAATAATATCCAAAAATTTCAAAGGAATTATTGTATAATTGGTTTATATAAATCCTTCTTGGATAAAACCACAGCGAAAAATGCCATTGCCAAAAAGTAATAACGTAGCATTTCCATTTATTAAGGAAGAGAGACGTACCCTTCGAAGCCATAATGGATTTTCTTTGATACCTAAGATAATGGAGGCAAGGTTCCTTGACCAACCATAGGTTTGTCCTAAAATACTTAACCTTTAAAAATAGATTCACCAGACGTTCTATTTTTACATAAAAATGGATTCGTTGAAGAATCACTCCAAAAGGTGTTGATCGTAAATGATAAGATTGGTTACGAAGAAATAAAAAAATGGATTCATATTTACATACATAAGAATTATATAAGAATAATAAGAATCTTTGATTATTTTTTGGGCAAAAGGAACTGGCTTTATTTGTAGTAATAATACTATTCCAATATAGCAAAAATCGTAATAAATGAAAATAAGGGGCATCTTTTATCCAATAGTGAAGAGTTTTAACCAAGATTTCCACATGAACTTTTTTGGGTATTAGTATATCTAATAAAAAATTTAAATGTGAAAAATTGTTTTCTAAAAAAGGAAATATTGAATGAATTGATCGTAAATTATTAAATTTTACTATATTATTATTTTTTTTACTTTTTAGACAAGATATTAATCGTAGAGAAAATGGAATTTCCAAAATAAAAGCAAACCCATCCGATATAATTTCATAATACAATTTTTTGTTGCGCGTCAAAAATGGATTTTGGTTAAAATCATTAGGATAAATAATAAAAGGGTTCTGTTGATACATTTATAGTAATTAAAAGTTTCACAATTAGTAAACTGGATTTTTTGTCAGAACCTTTATTTTCCAATAAAATTGGTCTACTACGGAAATCACGGTTGTGAGCAAACGCATAAATATACTCCTGAAAAATAAGTGGATATATGAAGTCATGTTGTTGAGATTGTTGAGATATCCCTAGTGGAAAAGATATTAAATATCTTTTGATTTTATCCATTTTTTTATTATAAACTTACTCTAATTGAATCCTTTATATTTATAGAAGATATATTGACTAAGTTGTCCTAATTGAGTGGCATTAACCCTAGATCCTTGTCCCCGAGAAATCCTTTATATTTATACTTTAGTTCCGTCGTAGACTATTTACAACCTAACCCAAAAAAATTTAATTAAGTATAATAGAACAAACAACGTAGAGTCAATAACACCCCCATTCCTATACAAATTCCGACCATGTCCTTCATTCAAGTCGCACGTTGCTTTATACCGCATCGTTTCAAACGACGTTTTACCTACTCGAATTTATATATATATATTTATATATATAGAATCAATATGGAATTTATTAAATTATGTAATTATAAGTAGTCATTAGTTAGGCTACCCAAATATCTCGTAATATAGGCTTTTCTTATATATTATTTTTTATTATAATAAAAATAATAAAGTCTTAGCAAGAGGGCATATTTAACATAAATATAAATGAATTTAATATAACGAAATCTAATATATAATAATAACTTTTCTAATCTGCATCTTTGAATGACTTAACTAAATAGGATAGATTCTATAATTTTCTCTTACTTTGTTCAAAGATTCCGCTTAGAAGTACCTTATTCAAAATATTTTTAACAAAAAACAAATAAAATTATTGTCATTAAAATAAAACGATACATACCATATCCATATATCATCTATAGATATAGCTAAACATTTATTATTTTTAATCATTTTATATGATAATATAATTTTAATATATTGTTGTTTACACGGGGTTGGTTAATAATTTTTAAATAATCGATTATTGTTGGTGAATAAAAAAAAAAGTCTAGGATAAATATCCCCTGCCTCGATCGTTATGTGTACTCCCTATTTTTAATAGTAGCAAAATATATAAATAAAAATAAAACTAGATTAATTCAAATAAAAAAAAAATATTTACTCTATCATATCTTTATATTTATATATAATATGGAGCTTTATCATTTGTTTTTGTTAATGAGATTCAAACAAACACAGATATAAAATTTAATATGTATTAACTCTCTTCTGTGGGAATAACGAAGCATAAAAAATGTATATGCACGCACACTGGGACAGAAGGATTCGAACCTACGAATACCGGGACCAAAACCCGTTGCCTTACCACTTAGCCACGCCCCATTTTAATTTGAATTTATAATATATGCCACAATAATATTGGTATTTGTTTTTTTGTCAACTCTAGTCCAAATATACATAGATTGGTACTAGAGTTTTTATATATACATATTTTTATACAGCAGATTATATAAATAAACTAAATTTATTGATCATTACATATAATTTTTAATTTAAAATTATATGTAAAGTTTTATTTCTTCTATTATCCTTTGTTTGAGGTTTTATAAATTGGGTGGGTTGTTCAAATAAAAAAAAATTAAATTATTATATTGGAAATTTTTAAAATGTGTAATGCTTACTATGAAACTCTTCGCTTATACCGTAGTGTTATTTTATCTCTCTTTATCTTTTTATTTCTATATAATGATAAAAAAAAATATAAATGGAAACGAAAAGAGAGGGATTCGAACCCCCGGTACGAATAACTCGTATAACGGATTAGCAACCCGACGCTTTAGTCCACTCAGCTATCTCTTCCACTCTTCCAATTATAAAAAAAAAATATGAACGATGTCTATTGTCAAATGGATAGGACAGAGGTCTTATAAACCTTAGGTAGAGGTTCAAATCCTATTGGACGCAATTTATTTCCATTTTTTTTTTTATAATTTACCAACTACTTGTGTCATGACTAAAATTTGAGCTGCAGACCCTACTCCGAGGAGATACCTATATAAATACCTGATTTATCATTGCAAAGATTGTCATATAAAAATATTTGTTCGTCAGTAATGGAAATAAAATTATAAATTAGTAGGAATATAAGCCGAAACATCTCCCGATAAAGTTTAAACTTGATAAGGCGGTCATACTCCTTTCACCTAAACTATAACTTAATTAAGTGGCTATTTCAAAAAAAGACGTTAATGCAAATAAAAATAAAAAAAATATATCCCCTGGATAATATAAGCTCCGTGTCGGATGGTCTTCGTAATAGAAGAGACATTTTTTTGGGGTATCATAAAAAATAACCAATTCCATAAATCTATATAATTATAAAGCAAAAGTTATTATTATTCATCAAGTATTTTTTATTATATAGATAGAACGGCCCTCACAAATTGCGAATACCAATTTGTTAAGAATTAAACGGATTGAAGAAATAGCGTCATCATTCGCCGGAATAGAAATATCTGCAAGGTCGGGATCACAATTTGTATCGATTAAACAAATTGTAGGAATTCCTAAGGTGATACACTCACGCAGAGCCTTATAGTCTTCATGCTGATCAACGATGATTACAATATCGGGTAACCTTGTCATATATTTTATCCCGTACAGATATGCTTGCAAGCGGGCTAATTGTCTTTTCACCACAGCCACATCTTTTTTTTTTAGGCGGTTTAGTCTTCCCGTTTTTTGTTCCATTCTCAAGTCCCTGAACTTATTAAGTAGCGTTTCTGTAGTGGACCAATTCGTTAACATCCCGCAGAGCCATTTTTTATTAACACAATGGCACCGGGCCTTTATTGCAGCCCATTCTACCGAATCAGCTGCTTTTTTTTTTGTATCAACAATCAAGAATTGTTTTCCCATACTTGCTGCATCAAAAACCAAATCACAGGCTTCAGATAAAAAACGAGCAGTTCTCGTAAGATTTGAAAAATGAATACCTTTACGCTTTGCTAAAATATAAGGTGCCATTTTTGGATTCCATTTTCGAGTACCATGCCCAAAAGGAACTCCTGCCCCCAGCATCTCTTCCAAGTCTATGTTCCAATATCTTCTTGTCATTTATCCCCAATTTTTTTTTAATAGACGAGGAATACTGAATTGAAATAAATAATTGTTCCCATGGAACCTTCTCTTATACTCTGGATTGGCCGTATATAGACCCATTCATTTTTTTTTTATTTATATTAATTAGTAAAGAGTGTCGGAGGTCATACTTTAATTCCCAATTCAAAAAATTATATTTTTTTGGTTTTATCAACAATTTGCTTATGTAAGGGGGATCCGGTATTTTTTGAATCCTTATACAAGTGTAAGAAATTAAAAAAAAAAAATGAATTGTTATTGGATCCGTCGGGACTGACGGGGCTCGAACCCGCAGCTTCCATCTTGACAGGGTGGTGCTCTGGCCAATTAAACTACAATCCCAGGGAAATATAAATAAGGCACAAAAAATTATATTCTTTTTTTATCTTCGTATGGGATATTTCTGAAGGACAGGGGATTTATATTTATACTAACGGTAGATTGGCAAATTATTGGGCCGAGCCGGATTTGAACCAGCGTAGACATATTTAACCAACGAATTTACAGTCCGTCCCCATTAACCGCTCGGGCATCGACCCAAGAAAATATTTTTTTTTACTTATTAGTAATCACGATCAACTTACGTAGTACCCTACCTACCCCCAGGGGAATTCGAATCCCCGCTGCCTCCTTGAAAGAGAGATGTCCTAAACCACTAGACGATGGGGGCCAACTTGTGCAACTGCCCTCATACTACGTTTTTTTTTTACTTATGTAAATTATAAAATTATATTAAATGCTAAAAATAAAGGAGAGAGAGGGATTCGAACCCCCGATAGTTTTTTTACTATACCGGTTTTCAAGACCGGGGCTATCAACCACTCAGCCATCTTTCCAAAAACAAATTTTTATTTAAAATATATATATTATTATTATTTTAATTTTATTTATTATGGGTTGCGTATCACGAACAAAAAAGTGTGGATATAGTAAAATGGTAAAATTTATCTTTTATTTGCCAAGGATTATATTTCAGCTATCCGTAGTAATATTTTTTGAATATGCTAATAAGCTAAAGGATTGGGTATAGATAGTGTAGTGAGTCTATCCCCTCTATTTTTCCTTTACCCCAAAAAAGGGGTGGTAATTAATTACTAGTTAACATTAAAAGATCAAAATATACTATTTTAATTTATTATATTTATTTTTATAAAAATAAATATAATAAATTGCGAAGACAGGATTTGAACCCATGACCTCAAGGTTATGAGCCTTGCGAGCTACCAAACTGCTCTACCCCGCGCTGAAAAGAGAATTAATTAGTAAAAATTAATAGGCAACCAAGGTCCCCCTTTACCATATCTGTACAAATATACTATTATATTTGTACAGAATGATAAAAGGGCACATTCTTATCATCAAAATAAATAAAATTAACCTACCAACTTGATCTTGTTGCTCCTGGCAACAAACATGCATTAATCATTTCACGAAGTATGTGTCCGGATAGTCCAAAGTATCGATAGTTAGCTCTTGATCTTCCGGTTAAAAAACAACGGCGACGAAGGCGTGTAGGTGCACTATTCCGTGGTGGGGATTGTAACTTTCCATAAATTTCCCATTTATCACTCAATGATGGAACTCTACTTATTTCTTTTTTTGAGGATCGACGAATCAAATGATATTTCTTTTCCAACTTTTGCCTTCTCTTTTCCCTCTGAATCAAACTTTTTCTTGCCATAATGGTTAAGGTCCTATTAGTTGATACAAGTCGAATCCTAGATGTATAAATATAAAAAAAAAAATTATCCTGAGCAGGGCTAGTGTTTTTACAATAAATCCATAGGTATAATCTTTCGATCAATACTATAAAATTTAAACATAGCATCGTCTGAGGTTGCATTAATATAGTATACACGACATAAGTAATTGTTCGATTTACAAACTTTAACCTTCAACAAGCCTATATTTATTATATATTAAAAAATTTTAACCGAATCTCATGTTTTTTTGTAAGACCTATATAATTTTATTTTAATTTGTTTTATAATATTAATCTCTTACAACTGGATTGACCATACCTATCCACGAGACTAATAATATTTGAATATGAATAACTTCATTCGGGGTACAGAATATGATCTAGGAAAGATGGTTGAGTGGTTTAAGGCGTAGCATTGGAACTGCTATGTAGGCTTTTTTTGTGTTTACCGAGGGTTCGAATCCCTCTCTTTCCATACATATACTTTTTTTTTTTATAAGATAAAAATGCATACCTTTACTTTATTATTCCACTAGTTAAACCTTTCATTGATATAGATTCTATCTTATTATCTATTTTAAATTGCTAAACTAGGAAGAATACCAGAAATAATATTAAAATATCCCCCAGGTCTATGATACATAAATAGGATAAAATTTGGATTTAAGGTTAATTTTATGAAAAGGAATAAAATAAAATATTGACTTTATAATAATTTAATAATATAAATTTATATTTTATTAGGTTTAAGTCTGACGAGAATAATATTCTACGACTAGCAATTCATTTATTTTCAAACCGACCCATTTACTATCTATTATTTGATTTACTAATCCTTTATATTCTAATGGGTGAAGGGTCAAATGGTTTGGTACTTCCACACGATGATGAAGGAAATAATTTAGATAATTTTTTATCAAAGTGCTGGATTGTTGTTCATCCTTTGCCGTAATAATATCTCGAGATTTGCAGCGATAACTTGGTATATCTACTATGCGCCCATTTACTAAAACATGTCTATGGTTAACTAATTGGCGTGCTGCGGGAATAGTTGAAGCCATACCCAATCTAAAAAGAATGTTATCCAAGCGCATTTCTAGTAATTGTAGTAAAACTTGACCGGTTGACCCCCTGGCTTTTCCGGCGATACAAACATATTTTAGTAATTGTCGTTCTCTAAGACCATAATGAAAACACACTTTTTGTTTTTCTTCTAGGCGAATATGATATTGAGATTTTTTACCAGAACGCGATTTATTTTTTTCAGCTTTAGCCATTCTTTTATTAGTTAGTCCTGGTAAAGCCCCCAGGCAGCGTATTTTTTTAAAACGAGGTCCCCGGTAACGCGACATAAAGACTCCTTCATTCATTTTTTTTTTTATAGAATAAACCTAAACTAAAACTTAACTAAATGCAGCTAAGTTTGCCGAAGTAGTGTACTTATATTATACTTATATTATAAAGAAGAATAAAGAAGAGTGATATGAGTTGGATAAATATTAAAACTTTATATTATATTTATATATTAATAATATTTATATATAATAATATATAATTATATATATTATTATAATGAACAGATTTATATAGCGATAGATATATAATATTTATTTATTGATAACAATTAAAATATTTAAATTTACTATATTAAAATTAATATAGTAAATTTTTTTTAGATAGTAATCACTATCGAATAAATCCAAGGGTTACAGCATAAACGAAATAAAAAAGTATTAAAAACATATCTGTATCTACTGTAATGATTAATGATGAATGATTAATGATGGCCCTAATCTGTATCTGTATTCTTTTTTTAAGATCAAACAAATTAAATAAAGGACTTTTTTAAAACTTTGTAATATCGAGTCATCTAATAAAATGAGGTTGGGGTCGTTAATTATAAATGGTCGGGATAGCTCAGTTGGTAGAGCATAGGACTGAAAATCCTCGTGTCACCAGTTCAAATCTGGTTCCTGACACATTTTTTTATTTGTATTTTTATGGGGGTTTTTATAAAATAAATGACCTATTTAACTCAGTGGTTAGAGTCTTGCTTTCATATGGCAGAAGTCATTGGTTCAAATCCAATAGTAGGTAGAACGTATTATATACCATTGACTCTGGTATAGAATAAGTTTTTTGTCCCACCCTCTTCTATATATATTCTATAATATATTTATTTTTTTTTTGTTGTATCAAAATTTGATTCTTCTTTATTGGATTCACTAGATAAAATATATTTTAAAAATGAAAAAAAATATTTAATTTTATTTTTAATGATAAAAGGATTTCATCCTATTCATAATATAATATATAGTGAGGATTCCCACAAAACAAAAGATTATATTTTTTAACGACTTTATAGTAGTAGTAGTTATTAAATTTATATGCTTAGTCTTATAGGAAATAAATAATATATTTGCATAAAAAAAAAAGAGTTATGGATCAAATGACTATTCATTTTTTTTTATGCGAGGGGGGCACCCTATGGAAAGATGGCGGTTTAGTTTGGTGGTGTTTAATAAGGAGTTAAAACGTGGGTATGGTATAAATAAATCATCGGAAAATACTAATGAAAGTAAAGATCCGAAGAGCAAACCAAATATAAAAGGTAGGGCTAGAAACAGGGGGGGTAATGATAATTCTAGTTACAATAATATCACTCTTGGTGTAAAAGATATCCGTAATTTCATATTAGATGATACTTTTTTATTTAGGGATAGTAAGGGAGACAGTTTTTATATCTATTTTAATATTGAAAATAATATTTTTGAGATTGATAATGATCTTTCTTGTCTGAGTGAACTAGAAATAGAAAGGTATTTTTATAGTTATCGTAATTTTAGTTATTTTAATAATGGATCCACGGTTGAAGATTCCTTATACAATCATTATATGTATGATACTCAATCTAGTTGGAATAATCACATTACTAGTTGCATTGAAAGTTATCTTCAGTCTAAAATCTTCGTTGATTCATCCATTGTAAGTGATAGTAGTGATAATTACATTTCAGGATACTTTGATAAACGTAGAACTAATAATGAAAGCAGGAGGTTCAGTATACGAACCCGCGTGCAGAGTAGTGATTTAACTCTAAGAGAAATCTCTAATGATCTTGATGCAACTAAAAAATTAAAAAAATTATGGGTTCAATGCGAAAATTGTTATGGATTAAATTATAATAAATTTTTTAAATCAAAAATAAATCTTTGTGAAAAATGTGGATATCATTTGAAAATTAGTAGTTCAGAAAGAATCGAAGTTTTGATCGACCCCCATACTTGGTATCCTATGAATGAAGACATGGTCTCTCTGGATCCCATTGAATTTCATTCGGAGGAGGAGCCTTATAAAGATCGTATTTCTTATTATCAAAGAAACACGGGATTAACTGAGGCTGTTCAAACAGGTGTAGGTCAACTAAACGGTATTCCCATAGCAATCGGAGTTATGGATTTTAAGTTTATGGGGGGTAGTATGGGATCCGTAGTCGGGGAGAAAATCACCCGTTTGATTGAGTACGCTACCCATAAAATTTTACCTCTTATTATAGTGTGTGCTTCGGGGGGGGCTCGCATGCAAGAAGGAAGTTTGAGCTTAATGCAAATGGCTAAAATATCGTCTGCCTTATATGATTATCAATCAAAAAAAAAATTATTGTATGTATCCATCCTTACATCGCCTACTACTGGTGGGGTAACAGCTAGTTTTGGTATGTTGGGAGATATCATTATTGCCGAACAAAATTCCTACATTGCATTTGCGGGTAAAAGAGTAATTGAGCAAACATTGAATAAAATAGTACCCGAAGGTTCACAGGCGGCTGAATATTTATTCCAGAAGGGCTTATTTGACCTAATAATACCGCGTAATCTTTTAAAAAGCGTTCTAAGTGAGTTATTTAAGCTACATGCCTTCTTTCCTTTTAATTAAAATTCAATAATAAAATAAATAAGTTAAGTAGAGTGCACTAATTTTAGTTAAATTATTTTATTTGTAGCAAACACGTGGATAACTCTTTTTTTTTTATTTGGATTCCTGATTATTACTTAATATTAAGAGATTAATAAGTCTCTATCATCATCAACAATATAAAAAATATAAAAGTGTGTGTTCTTCCTTTAAAAAAATTGTTGGATTGGTCTCCTCCTTTAATTTAATCCAAAGGAGGTCTAATTATAATTACTTTATAATTTATAATTACTGTGCAAGTAATGACTGAATCCATTTTAGTCTAATTAAATCTACGAATAAAAACCGCTCTCTGTAGGATTTGAACCTACGACACCGGGTTTTGGAGACCCACGTTCTACCGAACTGAACTAAGAGTGCTTTCTTAGATTTCTTAGAATAAAAATAAAAAAAAAAAAAGAGCTATAAAGACAAGAATAAATACTTTTTATAACATTTTTTTTTATAGGTTATAGTATATAGTTTAATAAATATGATTCAAATAAATGATTCTGTGCAACTCGAATTTATCTCAATTGATTCCATTCCTTCTTACTGCTTAAGGGGCATTAATATAATAGGTAGGGATGACAGGATTTGAACCCGTGACATTTTGTACCCAAAACAAACGCGCTACCAAGCTGCGCCACATCCCTTAAATTATTGACAGTGTCATTGTTAGAGAATTACTTTTTCTTCGTTAAAAAAAAAAAAGTTGAGTAAATCAAAAGGAGGTTCATGGCCAATAGGAAAGATGCGCGAGTAGCAGTTATTTTGGAATGTACTAGTTGTATCCGAAACAGTTTAAATAAGGTCCATACGCATACGGGAATTTCCAGGTATATTACTCAAAAGAACTGGCACAATACGCCTAATCGATTAGAATTGAGAAAATTCTGTCCCTATTGTTACAAACATAGGATTCATGGGGAAATAAATAAATAATCCTATTATGAAAATGGGGTTTAAGATAATAATTTATAAATATAATTTTTGGTATAGATCAAAAATAAACTAACCAAAAAAATCATGTATAAATTACAGCGACATTTTAATAGGCATTTGCCCCCGATTCAATCGGGGGATCTAATTTATTATGGAAACATGATTTTAATTAGTCGATTTATTAGTGAACAAGGAAAAATATTATCTAGACTAGTTAATAGATTGACCTTGAAACAACAACGATTAATTACTATTGCTATAAAACAAGCTCGTATTTTATCTTTGTTACCTTTTATCAATAACGAGAAACAATTTTAAAGAACTGAGTCGACCACCAGGGTTAAGGGTCTTATTAGAACCAGAAATAAAGAAAAAAAAAAATAGGCTTATTCTTTGTTCATTTGAATCATAATTCCAATAAAAACTAAAATATGGATTGTTGTTTTGTTTTCAAAATATGATAATCCATATTTTATTAGCGTATCCTAAAAAAATATTTTTTTTTTATTGAGCGTGTTCAATCATTTTGACTACTTTAGCATATTTTAGAATATAAATTTAGACCCTACCTTCACCTTCCCGGAGTTTATTCCCCGGTTAACTCCATTAAAATTATTCCGGTATATTATTTTAAATCTGCCTCTTTTATGATTTCATTGTAAATCAGATAAATAAAATTACTATTTAATATAGCTATTTGGGCTAGTATTTTACGATTAAGAAGCAACTGTCTCTTGTATAGATCATTTATTAATTTTCTATAACTATAGGATACCCCATATTCTCTAATTACTGAGTTTATTCGAGCGATCCACAAACAACGAAAATTTATCTTTTGCTTATCCCTATCCCGATCAGACGAAACCAAAGCTCTTATTTTATGTTGAGTAATAGTTCGAGTAAGTCTTGAATGGGCCTTTCTAAAACTTGATGAAAATAAACTAAATTTTGTTCTACGTCTCCGCGCTATATATCCGCGTTTAATTCTGGTCATTTAATAAATAAAAAACTTTTATGAATAACTGATCTTTCCATTATCCTTTTCCCTGGCCCCGGTCTATTAAAAACCAAACGGATTTTTCCAATGTAAAATAAAAAAATTCCAATGGCTTTGGCTACTATAACCTTCCCAACCACTATTTTTCTACTGTGAATATTAAAAAAATAAATTTATTTTATGTATAAATAAATAGTGAGTTTCATCGTTTCTATGGTTACTTATTAAACGGTGAGGTCTTTTTATATACACCGGAGCCTTTTTTTTTTTTATTTAATCAGTGTTTTTGGTAACTTGTATAGTTCACACCATACTCTTTGGCTCTACCCATAAATTTTAATTATCCAGTAACAGGCCTTTCACAATGAGACCCACCTATATAACCTATCTATATAGTAGTATAGTCTATATAGTAGTATAGTAACGATATTTTATTATGAAAGTTAGCCAGATAGCTGACCCTATTAGTCCGTTATTGACAAAACGATAACTTCATTTTTATGTTTTTTGGTTAATTTCAATAATATTTTATCCGCTTAATAGATAGTCGTTTGCTATCAACGGATAATTGCTTATCATCTTACATTTAATTAAGATTATTTTATTTGCACCAATGGGAACCATAAACTTTTTCCACAAAAAAAAATATAGGGATAAATTTTCTTATTTTTAGATGGTGAATAGAGTTCCTTCTTATATTCTATCCTATATGCTGGTATTGATCATTCATAGCGTAAAGCTTTTTTTTTCAGCTAATGATCTAAACGAGTCGCACATACACCCTAGTACAAGTTCCTCGACGCTGAGGACATCCCCTAAGAGCGGGGGATTTAGTTAAATTTTTAACTGGCTGTCTTTTATTTCTAATAAGTTGTTTTATAGTTGGCATGTTTAATCATATACCTAATGGGCTGGTTTAGATTGATCCTAACCAAATTATTATTAATTTTTTTTTTAATTCAACTGCGCTACAAGATCAACAATTCCATAAGCCTGGGCTTCTTTTGCTGACATAAAAATGTCTCTTTCCATGTCTTCCGATACAACCCATAAAGGTTTGCCCGTCCTTTGTACATAAACCCTTGTGATGGTTTCGCGTAGTTTTAGCAGTTCTTCTGCTTCCAGGATAAATTCTCCCACTTGTGTCAAAAAAAAATAACTTGCGGGTTGATGGATCATTACCCTGATGATAGATTATATAAAGGTTCTCCATCTGAGAAACGAACATAAAATATATATATAATAACCGTACGGGCATTATCTTTTGTGCATTGCATACGGCTATACAATAAAATTTACCCTTACTTTACATTCAATAAATAAAAAGAAGGATAAAAAAAATCTATCAACCCCAGAAGGGTAAATTATAAAATTGCCACCCTTCCTTTTTTTTTTACAGGAGTTAAAATAAAAATACTATGATGGCTCCGTTGCTTTTTTTTTTTACTAATTTTTATTTTATTTGATTCAGCAATCCCAAAGTTTATTTTTTATCCAAATAAAAAAATTTGTGACGCTTGATAAGACTTCTAATAGATAAGATAAAATAGGAAATACCCTTTCTTTTATCTAAAATTTATATCAAACTACTCTTTCGATACATAATTAAATCTTTATTTAAAAAAATTTGTATTCTTTTTTATCATATCGAATTCAAAGTGCCATGCTATTATTACTTTTTCATACGGCGAAGACATAGTTTTATTTATTTTTTTCTATAAAAAATAAAACCCCATTGGCGCCAAGCGTGAGGGAATGCTAGACGTTTGGTAATTTCTCCTCCAACCAGGAGAAAAGATCCCATTGAGGCGGCTAATCCCATGCATATTGTATGGACCTCTGGTCGAACAAATTGCATAGTATCATAAATAGCTACTCCAGGTATTACCCACCCACCGGGTGAGTTTATAAAAAAATAAAGATCTTTAGTATCATCCTCGATACTGAGATATACCATAAGACCAATAAGTTGATTAGAGATATCACTATCAACTTCTTGGCCCAAAAAAAGTAATCTTTCGCGATAAAGTCGGTTGAGTAGGGTAAATTTTTATCCCTTAGGAACCGTACATGCACCTTTTGATGCATACGGTTCTCAAAAATTGCTAAAAAAATCAATGTATAGATTCAAGTCCTATTAAAAAAAAAAATACAATTTGAATTAACTTTTTTTTGATGTATTGTTTCATCGAGATTCAATCTAATCACGGTGGTATTTTATTGTTCCTAAATGGGGATCATTAATCTTTTTAGGTTTATGCTCTACTCCGGGTAAAGCTCCACCCAATTTTGATTTGAAAATATAGGACAAATCTTCCCATCACCATTTTTTTTTATAACTTTACAAATAACAAACAGGAATCATTTATGATACACATAGTAATCATATTATTACTAATTGGGTTTTTCTAAACGTAGTCTGGATACAAATTTTTTTTAGTCCAACCAAAGCGAACCATAAATTATTATAATAAATAATAATAATTATAAAAGTACTATTAATTCCTCCTAATAAGGCATCTAAATGCACTTCACGCTCCAATTTTAGGATGATTCAATTTCTCTTTTTTGGGTGAAATAGAGGATATCTCAATCGGGGGAGATAACGGGGAAATCCCATATGACCCCATATATCTGACAAGTCGCGCTATACGTCAATCCAAGATGCATCTTCCTCTCCAGGAATTCGGAAAGGTACTTTCGGAACACCAATAGGCATGAATGGAAAAAAATAACTAAATACTAAATTTCACTTTGATGTGGAAACGTAACAATATGGTTTTACTGTATTTATAATGATAAAAAAAAAAGTATTTCCATAGGTTTTATCTGATATCGTGTTCATATTGAATGATCCCGCCCGGGGTTTCCGCTCATACATCTCTAGTTCCTTAATATTTCTATTCAATCTATACAAGCAAAGATACTAGCACCATAATATCTAATCTTACTATGTTGACTTGACCTTTCATACATAAGTAGATACATAATAAAGCGCTTCTAATAAAGACGTTTACTATTACTATCTGTTCTTGATTCGATACACTTCCACTGTAGTGTCCGATGTATATACTTTCTATAGTAAGTAAATATTTTATTTATTCACGGTTCATTTCTACACACGTCTTTTTTTAGGGGGTCTGCAGCCATTATGTGGCATAGGGGTTACATCCCGTACAAAAGTTAATCGTATACCACTTCTACGAATATATTGTAATGCTGCATCTCTTCCTAGACCGGGACCTTTTATCATTACTTCTGCTCGTTGCACACCTTGATCTACCACTGTACGAACAGCATTTTTTGCTGCAATTTGAGCAGCAAAGGATGTCCCTCTTCTCGTACCCTTGAATCCACAAGTACCGGCCGAGGACCAGGAAACCATCTGACCACTTATATCTGTAACCGCGACAATGGTATTATTGTAACTTGCTTGAACATGAATAACTCCTTTTGGTATTCTACATGCACTCTTACGTGAACCAACGCGTACATTCCTACGTGAACCAGTTCTCGGTATAGCTTTTGCCATTTTATATAATCTCATAAATCTGAGTCAAAAATTTTAATATATGGATATATCCATTTGATGTCAAAACATATTCTTTATTTGTTTGTAAATTGAGTTCTTTAGTTAGTCTGATTATCCTTGTCGTTGTTTATGTCTCGGGTTGGAACAAATTACTATAATGCGCCTATGCCTGCGGATTAGCCTACATTTTTTGCAAATTTTACGAATGGAAGCTCTTATTTTCATATCCTTATATTAATATACTTCATTGGTAGAAAAAAAAAGTTTATTGTAATTTTAAATATTGAATCGTATTTAATAAAAACCTACTAATCTTTATAATCCTTGTTTCTGAGTTGATAAATTATATGACCTATGGTGGAATTATAACGACTTACTAAATTTTTTACTTTATCTCCCCCCAGGATCCATATAAAACAATGTTGGATCTTTTAAAATAAAAGGATTACCATATATAACACAACAATTCTCCGCCGATTCCTTCTAGTTGAGCCTCCCCGTCTGTCATTATACCTCTCGAGGTAGAAAGAATTACAATCCCCATTCCACCTAAAATTATAGGAATTCGTTGGGAGTTGGAATATATTCGTAGACTGGGTCGACTTATTTGTTTAAAATTAAAAATATTTATATAGGGTTTTTTACTATTCCTTCTATGTCGCAGGGTTAAAATAAAATAATTTTTTTTTTTTTCTCGATGTTTTCTGACGTTTTCGATAAAACCTTCTCGAAAAAGTATTTTAACAATATTTTTGGTAATATTTTTAGATGCTATGCGAACAACTCTTTTTCGATCCCTATCAGCATTTCGTAAAGAGTTTATTATTTCAGAAATAGTGTCCATTATAAACTAAAATTTTTTGTGCTTAAAAATTTGATATAATATGTTTTTTATGAATATTAATTTTTAAAGATATATGCGTGAGACATAATCTAGGAATTAATATAGTTCTTTCAAATCCCCAACCTCAAAAATATCACGATTTTATAATACTTCGGGAGCTAATGAAACTATTTTAGTAAAATTTAATTGTCTCAATTCTCGGGGGATTGCACCAAAAATTCGAGTTCCTTTAGGATTTCCTTCCGGATCAATCACAACTGCAGCATTGTCATCATATCGTATTATCATACCGCCGTCACGTTTAAATTCTTTACAGGTACGCACAATTAAAGCTCTGACTACTTCTGATTTTTCAAAGGACATTTTTTTTTTTTTTACTGTTTCTTTGATCACAGCAACAATAACGTCACCAATATAAGCATATCGGCGATTACTAGCTCCTATGATTCGAATACACATCAATTCTCGAGCCCCGCTGTTATCTGCTACATTTAAGTGGGTCTGAGGTTGAATCATATAAATTTGTTATTAGTCTATTCTTTCGATGCAAAGGATTAATAAAATAAATATGGTTTGTCTAAAATCAATCTTAAATTTTGTTTCATACCAAGACTCATTTCTGTTGGTTCTATATTTTTTATCCAGAAATAATAAATTGAGTTCGTATAGGCATTTTTGATGCTGCTATTAAAATAGCCCGTCTAGCTATAGTTTTTGTTACTCCACCCATTTCATATAGTATTAGCCCCGGTTTAACAACAGCTACCCAATACTTGGTGGATCCTTTACCCGAACCCATACGTGTTTCGGCCGATCTTACTGTAACTGGTTTATCCGGAAATATGCGGACCCATATTTTTCCACCACGACGCGCATTTCGTGTCATTGCTCGTCGACCCGCTTCAATTTGTCTGGGTGTGATCCAAGCGGGTTCAAGTGCTTGAAGACCATATTTACCAAAACAAATATGATTACCTCGATAAGATATTCCCTTCATTCTTCCTCTATGTTGTTTACGGAATCTAGTTTTTTGGGGGTTATAGTTGATGGTTTTAAAAAATAATTCCATCTCTACTACAGAACTGGGCGTGAGAGTTTCTTCTCATCCAGCTCCTCGCGAATAAGCGAATCAAAGGATTTTTTATATCAATTAATTTTAATAGATATTAAACGCTATCATTATACAAAAATAGTTTTCGCGGGCGAATATTTACTCTTGCCATCTCTATTTCAGTCATAGCGCTTGCTCGTGACTTCGCATAATAGACGCATTTATTTTCCTATAACTTTTCGCCGTCCCGACTGGTGAATAAGTAATATTTTATTTGTTAAATAAAATATTTTTTATTCATAGGTTTCATCGTTCCCACCGCTTACTATTTAATGATTAGGTCATAATTTTACAATGGAGCTCACAATAAAATTAAAATTTATTTTTGAGTCAACCTTATTAGTCTTTATTGGCCCGAAGCTTTTTATTTTTTATATTACTTAGATTCATTTAATTTTTAATCATTATAGATGAATCAATTAATATTTATGCTTTATTACACTGTATTTTATGCGATAAGTCATCGCGACCTTACATTTTTGAATTATATATCATTGATATTTTTTATCCCTTTCTTTCTCTCATCCTTCCATTTATCCACACCCTATATCTTTATTTTGCTTTAAACTTAGAATTAAAGTTTATTAAAAAAAATTCAGTTGTTACAAATATATAACCAATTTAGCATATCTTGACTGGTTATTAAAATTCAGATACTACGAAGTGATGAGTTGATTTTAAGACAGACTTCTGGGTTGGTTGGTTTTTTTTTATTTTAATCCTAACCCTAACAAAACAAAAAACCAACGAGTCACACACTAAGCATAGCAATTATATAAAAAGGACAATAAAATTTTTTTATTTTACCCTATATAATTAATAATTAATTTGATTTGATTAGTCAAAAAACGAGCGAGTTTACTATTGTTTTGTTCTTTCATCTTCCTTTTCTATAAAAATCCAAATTTTTATGCCTAATACCCCGTGGGTAGTCCTAACCATATAGGAACAATAATCAATTTTAGCTTGAATGGTTTGTAGGGGAACCCTGCCCTCTCTGATCCATTCAACATGTGAAATTTCTTTTCCGTCGATACACCCCGAAATTTGTACTTGAATTCCTTTTGTATCTGCTTGTTCAGTTAATTCAATAGCTTTTTTCATAGCTTTTCGGAATGAAACTCTATTCTTTAATTGGCCAGCTATAAATTCTGCAAGAATATTAGGGTTTCTATAAGGCTTTGAAATTATTGTGATAGCAATTTTTAGTTTTCTATTAACATAATGAAAGTTTTTGTTTAAATTCATCTGTAATGCTTCTACAATGATTCCTAGGGGTCTACTTTCTATTAAAAACTTTTTTAATCCTAAAAAAATTATGACTTGTATAAAATCGATTCTTTTTTTAATCTCTATATGGGCAATTCCTTTGGCTTCGGAGGATTTTACATAATTTTTTATAAAATATCTTATTTTTTGATCTTCTTGTATACCCTCAGAATAATTTTTTGGTTGTGCAAACCAAAAGGAATGATGACTTTGGTTTGTACCAAGTCTGAAACCTAGTGGATTTATTTTTTGTCCCATACTACCCCACTATTATATACATCAGGATATACCATAGTTGTCTTTTTCCTTATAGTTTATATATATATTTATTAATATTCATAAATATGTATCTTTCAGTTATATTACAGGTAATTATTTTTATCGTAGAACTACGTCGCGAGCTAGAGGTTTTAATTTACTAGTGGTCTTCATTAACCTCAGCTTTACTAATGAATAAATTGTCTTTGATGGAACCCATATTATAAACAGCATTTGCTGATACAGAATAAACTAATTTTTTAATATGCTCTATAGGGCATGAGCTCGAGTATAATAAGTGTTTCCTCATAAGAACGTCCACGAATTTTATCAATTACTCTTCTTGCTTTGTCAGCAGACAGATATATATGTCGACCTAAAGCGTATACTTTTTTTTTTTTATTTATTAGCATAAGCATAAGGGTTATCTCCTACTAATTAATCATAAGTACCCCATCTATATGTATATGTTTAAAAACAAAATTAACGACTTGACCTATTATCACTTTTTACATGTCCTCGGAAATTAAAAGTAGGTACAAATTCTCCTAATTTGTGACCTACCATATGATCTGTTATATAAATAGGTAAATGATCCTTACCATTATGAATGGCAATCATATGACTGATCATTGTAGGTATAATGGTAGATGCACGGGACCACGTTACTATTATTTTTTTTTTTTCATTTTTATTAAGCTTGTAAATTTTCACCCATAGATGATTGGCTACAAAAGGATTTTTTTTTAGTGTTGGTGAATGTATCACAGCTACCTCCTATTTTTTTTTTTGTAAAGACGAAGAAATTTTATTTTATCGCCTATTTACTACGGCGACGAACAATAAAATTATCACTATATTTATTTTTTTTTCTACTTATTCTTCCGAGTGCAGGATAACCCCAGGGGGTTGTGGGTTTTTTTCTACCAATAGGAGCTCTCCCCTCACCACCCCCATGGGGGTGGTCTACAGGGTTCATAACTACTCCTCTTACTACAGGACGCTTACCTAGCCAACGCTTGGATCCGGCTCTACTAAAACTTTTATTATTCACCCCAACATTCCCCACCTGTCCAACTGTTGCTGAGCAGTTTTTAGATATCAAACGGACCTCCCCAGAAGGTAATTTTAATGTGGCCGATTTCCCCTCTTTTGCAATCAGTTTCGCTACAGCACCGGCTGCTCTAACTAATTGTCCACCCTTTCCAAGTGTTATTTCTATGTTATGTATGGCCGTGCCTAAGGGCATATCGGTTGAAGTAGATTCTTTTTTTTTTTTATTAATAAAACCCCTTCCCAAACTATACAAGCTTTTTACAAAGCATACAGCTTTTTGGATGTAGATAATGATATCTAAACAAATGGATTATATATATATGGTACAATGAAGTACATCCATATGAATCAAAATCTGCTAAATCACTCATGGTATGATCTCCTACATCCTAGGTCTTCCCGTCCCGTCATCTGGCTTATGTTCTTCATGTAGCATTCAGACCGAATGACTCTATTTAATTACGTTGATACTTCTACAAATTATGGGTAACGTAGGAGACATCTATAGATTCCCCCCCCGGGGGGGAATCTTTATAATTCCCACTGCTTAACTTTCAATTCGCCTCTGACCATCAAATGAAATATGAATAACCTATCCTCCTCTCTTTGAAAGAAGGGGCACTTCCGGTTCTGTCGGTGCTTGAAATAATTGTGTCTTCTCCATATTACTATATTTATAGAGTCAATAATTTTATATGAGGAACTACTGAACTCAATCACTTGCTGCTGTTACTCTTCAGTTTTCTGTTGAGGTCTATCCTGTAGAGATACTCAATCAAATTGGATCCGTGATTAATTTATAGGTTTCGTCGTAAACCTTATTGGTTACTTCCAATTACGTAAATCAATAGTTCAAACCGCACTCAAAGGTAGGGCATTTCCTATTATTATAGGTACTTCTGTACCAGAAACAAGGGTATCTCCAATTATAGCCCCTCTGGGATGTAAAATATATCTCTTATCACCATCCCCATAGTGTATGAGACAAATGTATGCATTTCTATTAGGGTCGTATTCTATGGTTACGATTCTACCATATATGTATTTTTCATTCCGTATAAAACTTATTTTCCGGTATAGACGCTTATGACCTCCCCCTCTATGTCTTGCGGTAATGATTCCTCTAGCATTACGACCTTTACCACAATGATGCTGTCCATAGATCAAATTATTTCGCGGATTAGATTTCACTTGACTGTCTACGGTTCCATTGCGTGTACTCGGGGTAGAAGTTTTGTATAAAATTATCGCCATGCTATTAAGTATTTTAATTAAAGTTCTTTTCTTTCTAAGAGGTGGAATAGAATAACCCGGTTGAAGCGTAATGATCATATGCATACGTCTGTAATGCATTGTATGTCCGGTTCCATTCTTCGACCCTTTCCCGGAAAGACTATTCATAGCATAGTGACACCAAAGAATATTTTTTAGTTCTGTCCTAGTTGATCGACATTATAAGTATATTTATGTTTTCCCCAATAACCTATTTTGTCTGTAAATACTGTATTTTTTATTCCATAAAAAAAATATATTTTCTCCACTATGAGTTCTAGTCTCAATAAGAATGCTACTCATATATTATGATATATGATATTAATATACCACACTGATTCATTATGTATGGATGATGATTGATACAGAGCCAATTCCAATAGACTTATTGGAGGGTCTCCAATTGGCGTGCATCCAGTAGGAATTGAACCTACAAATTAGCCAATTATGAGTTGGGCGCTTTAACCATTCAGCCATGGATGCTTAGTGGGGATCCTCGCACATGAGGAATAACCAAATTGAAATTAAATTTTTTGGATAAATCAATGTGATTTAGGAGGAATCAATGAAAGAACATCCATTACCATTCAAATCCTGGATTTTCGAATTGAGAGAGATCCAGAATTCTAACTATTTCTTATATTCATGGAATCAATTCAATTCAGTAGGGTCTTTCATTCACATTTTTTTCCACCAAGAACGTTTTCTAAAACTCTTTGACCCCCGAATTTTGAGTATCCTACTTTCACGCAATTCACAAGGTTCAACAAGCAATATATATTTAACGATAAAGGGTGTAATACTCTTTTTAATAGTGGTCCTTATATATTGTATTAACAATCGAAATATGATCGAAAGCCAAAATATCTATGGGAGGGAACTTCTTCCTATACCTATGAATTCCATTGGACCCATAAATGATATATTGGAAGAATCGGTTAGGTCTTCCAATATAAATCGGTTTATTGTTTCGCTCCTCTATCTTCCAAAAGGAAAAAAGAGCTCTGAAAGTTGTTTCCTGAATCTGAAAGAGAGTACTTGGGTTATCCCAATAACTAAAAAAAAGTGTAGCATGCCTGAATCTAACTGGGGTTCACGGTGGTGGAGGAACTGGATAGGAAAAAAGAGGGATTGTAAGATATCTAATGAAATCGTCGCTGTAATTGAGATCTTATTCAAAGATAAAGATATAAAATATCTGGAGTTTATTTTTGTATATTATATGGATGATACGATTCGCAAGGACCATTATTGGGAATTGTTTGATCGTCTTTCTCCTAGGAAGAGGCTAAATATAATAAACTTTAAATTTGAACCACTATTCGAAATCTTAGTGAAACGCCGGATTTATTATCTCATGTCTGCTTTTCGTGAAAAAATACCAATTAAAGTTGAAGTAGTGGAGGGTTTATTCAAACAACAAAGGGCTGGGTCAACTATTCAATCAAATGATATTGAGCATGATTATAATTTGTTATCAATAAATAAGTGGGCTATTTCTTTACAAAATTGTGCTCAATTTAATATTTGGCAATTTCGACAGGATCTCTTAATTAGTTGGGGGAATAATTCGCACGAATTATATTTATTTAGGAACGCATCGAGAGCTAATTTGATTTGGTTAAACAATGTGTGGTTGGTAAACAAGGATCGGTTTTTTATAAAGGTACGGAATGTATCGTCAAATATTCAATATGATTTCACAAGATCAAGTTTTGTTCAAGTAACGGATTCTAGCCAACTAAAAGGATCTTCTGATCAATCTAGCGGTCATTTTGATTCCATTAGTAATGAGGATTCAGAATATCACACATTGATCAATCAAAGAGAGATTCAACCACTAAAAGAAAGATATATTTTTGTAGATCCTTCCTTTCTTAAAACGGAAGGAACAGAGATAGAATCAGACCGATTCCGGAAACGCCTTTCTGGATATTCCTCAATGTCCCCCACGGAACATGAGAAGAAGATGATTGGGAATCCTACAAGATGGGTTCATTCTTTTTTATCTGATAGATGGTCAGAACTTCATCTGAGTTCGAATCCTACTGAGAAGTCCACTATAGATCATAAATTGTGGAAGAAACAACAAGATCTTTCTTTTGTCCCTTCCAGGCGATCGGAAAATAAAGAACTGGTTAATATATTTAAGATAATTACGTATTTACAAAATACTGTTTCAATTCATCCTATTTCATCAGATCCGGGGTGTGATAGGGTTCTGAAGGATGAACCGGATATGGACAGTTACTATAAGATTTCAGTCTTGAACAAAAATACTTTTATTTATTTATTTTATCTATTCCATGACTGGAACAGGGGAGGATACACCTTAAACCTACACCACGATTTTGAATCAGAAGAGATATTTCAAGAAAAGGCAGATCTATTCACTCTATCAATAACCGAGCCGGATCTGGTGTATCATAAGGTATTTGACTTTTATATTGATTCCTACGGATTGGATCATAAAAAATTATTAAATGCGACCAGGGATGAATCTAAAAATAAATCTTTATTAGTTATACCCCCTATTTTTTATGAAGAGAATGAATCTTTTTATCGAAGGATAAAAAAAAAATGGGTCTGGATCTCCTGTGATAATGATTTGGAAGATCCAAAACAAAAAATGGTGGTATTTGCTAGCAACAACATAATGGAGGCAGTCAATCAATCTAGATTGATCCTAAATATGATCCAAATCAAATATAGTACCTATGGATACATAATAAATGTATTGCATCGATTCTTTTTAATGAATAGATCCGATGGAATTCAAAGGGATCAAATAGGAAAGGACACTCTGAATCATAGAACTCTAATTAAATATATGATCAACCAACATTTATCTAATTTGAAAAAGAGTCAGAATAAATGGTTTGATCTTCTTCTCTTTATTTATCGAACCGAGAGATCCACGAATCGGGATCCTGATGCATATAGATACAAAGGGTCCAATGGGAGCAAGAATTTTCAGGAACATTTGGAACATTTCGTTTCTGAGCATAAGAGCCATTTAAAATTTAAAATAGTGTTTGATCTATTACGTATTAATCAATATTCGATTGATTGGTCTGCGTTTATCAACATAAAAGATTTGTCTAAGTCACTTCGTTTATTTTTGTCCAAGTCACTTCTTTTTTTGTCCAAGTTGCTTTTATTTTTGTCTAACTCACTTCCTTTCTTCTGTGTGAGTTTGGGGAATATCCCCATTCATAGGTCCGAGATCTACATCTATGAATTGAAAGGTACGAATGATAAACTCCACAATCAGTTGTTAGAATCAATAGGTCTAAAAATTGTTCATTTTAAAAAAGGGAAACACTTCTTATTGGATGATCATGATACTTCGCAAAAATTAAAATTATGGATCACTGGAGGAAGACCCTTTTTGTTCAATAAGAAACCGAAGTGGATGATTGACTCATTACATACTATAAATAATCGCAGGAAATCCTTTGATAACACGGATTCCTATTTATCAATGATATTACACAATCAAGATAATTGGCTGAATCCCGTGAAACCATTTAATAGAAGTTCATTGATATCTTCTTTTTCGAAAGCAAATCGACTTCTATTCTTGAATAATCCGCATAATTTCTGCTTATATTGTAACACAAGATTACCCTTTTCCGTGGAAAAGGCCCGTATCCATATCCATAATTCTGATTTTACGTATGGGCAATTCCTCAATATCTTGTTCATTCGTAACAAAATATTTTATTTGTGCGTCGTTAAAAAAAAACATGCTTTTTTTGGGGGGAGAGATACTATTTCACCAATCGAGTCACAGATATCTAACATATTCATACCTAACAATTTTACACAAAGTAGTGACGAAACGTATAACTTGTCCAAATCTTTCCATTTTCAAAGCCGATACAACCTATTCGTTCGTAGTTACTTGATAGCAGACATTTCTGGAACACCTATAACAGAGGGACAAAGAGCCAATTTTGAAAGAACTTATTGTCAACCTCTTTCAGATATGAATCTATCTGATTCAGAAGGGAAGAACTTGCATCAGTATCTCAATATAAAATCAAACATGGGTTTGATTCACCCTCCCTGTTCTGATAAATATTTACCATACGAAAAGAGGAAAAAATGGAGCCTTTGTATAAAAAGTATAAAAAAATGCGTTGAGAAAGGGCAGATGTATAGAACCTTTCAACGAGATATTTATTTTTCAACTCTCTCAAAATGGAATCTATTCCAAACATATATGCCATGGTTCCTTACTTCGGCAGGGTACAAATATATAAATTTTATATTTATATATATTTTTTCAGAACTATTGCCGATACTAAGTAGCAGTAAAAAATTTGTATCCATTTTAAATGATATTATGTATGGATCAGGTATATCATGGCGAATTCTTAAGAAAAAAAAGTGTCTTCCACAATGGAATCTTATAAGTGAAATTTCAAGTAAGTGTTTACATAATCTTCTTCTGTCCGAAGAAACGATTCAAAAAAATAATGAGTCACCATTGATATCGACACATCTGAGATCGCCAAATGTGTGGGAGTTACTCTATTCAATCTTTTTCCTTCTTCTTGTTGCCGGATATCTCATTCGTACACATCTTATTTTTTTTTCCCGAGCCTCTAGTGAGTTACAGATAGAGTTCGAAAGGGTAAAATCTTTGAGGATGGAATCATTTATGATTGAGTTGCGAAAACTTCTGGATAGGTATCCTACACCTGCACCTAATTCTTATTCTTTCTGGTTAAAGAATCTCTTTATAGTTGAACAATTAGTATATTATATAGAAGAAATACGGGCTTCTGGTGGCAACATGCTTGGTCCCACTTATGGGGTAAAATCAATACGTTCTAAGAATAAATATTTGAATATCAATCTCATCGATCTCATACCCAATCCCATCAATCGAATAACTTTTTTGATAAATACAAGACATATAAGTCATACAAGTAAAGAGATCTATTCATTGATAATAAAAAGAAAAAACGTGAATGGGGATTGGATTGATTATATAATAGAATCCTGGGTCGCGAACAGTGATTCGATTGATGATAAAGAAAGAGAATTCTTGGTTCAGTTCTCCTCCTTAACGGCAGAAAAAAGGATTGATCAAATTATATTGAGTCTGACTCATAGTGATCATTTATCAAAAAATGACTCTGGTTATCAAATGATTGAACAACCGGGAGCAATTTACTTACGATACTTAGTTGACATTCATAAAAAGTATTCATTGAATTATGAGTTCAATACATCCTGTTTAGCAGAAAGACGGGTATTCCTTGCTCATTATCAGACAATCACTTATTCACAAACTTCGTGTGGTACTAATACTTTTTATTTCCCATCTCATGGAAAACCCTTTTCGATCCGCTTAGCCTTATCTCCCTCTAGGGGGATTTTAGTGATAGGTTCTATAGGAACTGGACGATCCTATTTTGTCAAATACCTAGTGACAAACTCCTATGTTCCTTTCATTACGGTATTTCTGAACAAGTTCCTGAATAACAAGCCTAAAGGTTTTATTGTTGATGATATTGATGATGATGCTAGTAACGATATTGATTCTAGTGACAATCTCAATCATGACGATATCCTTGATACGGAGCTGGAACTTCTAACTATGATGAATGCGCTAACTATGGATATGATGTTGGAAATAGACCTATTTTATATCACCCTTCAATTAGAATTAGCAAAAGCAATGTCTCCTTGCATAATATGGATTCCAAACATTCATGATCTGGATGTGAATGAGTCGAATTACTTATGCTTTGGTCTATTAGTGAACCATCTCTCTGAAAGATGTTCCACTAGAAATATTCTTGTTATTGCTTCAACTCATATTCCCAAAAAAGTGGATCCCGCTCTACTAGCTCCGAATAAATTAAATACGTGCATTAAGATACGAAGACTTATTATTCCACAACAACGAAAGCACTTTTACACTCTTTCATATACTAGGGGATTTAACTTGGAAAATAAAATGTTCAATACTAACACTAATGGATTCGGTTCCATAACCATGGGTTCCAATGCAAGAGATCTTGTAGCACTTACCAATGAGGCCCTATCAATTAGTATTACACAGAATAAATCAATTCTAGACACTAATACAATTAGATACGCTCTTCATAGACAAACTTGGGATTTACGATCCCAGGTAAGATCGATTCAGGATCATGGGATCCTTTCCTATCAGATAGGAAGGGCTCTAACAAAAAATGTACTTCTAAGTAATTGCCCCATAGATCCTATATCTATCTATATGAATAAGAAATCATGTAACGAAGGGAATTCTTATTTGTACAAATGGTACTTCCAACTTGGAACGAGCATTAATAAATTAACGATACTTCTTTATCTTTTGAGTTGTTCTGCCGGATCGGTCGCTCAAGATATTTGGTATCTACCTGGACCCAATGAAAAAAATGGGATCACTTCTTATGGACTCGTTGAGAATGATTCGGATCTAGTTTGTGGCCTATTAGAAGTAGAAGGTGCTCTGGTGGGATCTTCACGGATAGAAAAAAATTACAGTCCGTTTGATAATGATCGAGTTACATTTACATTACTTCTTCGGCCCGAACCGGGGAATCCCTTAGATATTATGAAAAATGGATCTTGTTCTATCTTTGATCAGAGATTTATATATGAAAAATACGAATCAGAGTTTGAAGAAGGGGAGGGGGAAGGAGCCCTTGACCCCGAGGAGGATTTATTAAATCACATAGTTTGGGCCCCTAGAATATGGCGCCCTTTGGGCTTTATATTTTATTGTATCGAAAGACCCAATGAATTAGGATTTCCCTATTGGTCCAGGTCATTTCGGGTCAAGTGGATCATTTATGATGAAGATGAAGAGCTTCAAGAGAATGATTCGGAGTTCTTGCAGAGTGGAACCATGCAGTACCAGACACGAGATAGATATTCAAAAGAACAAGGCCTTTTAAAAATAAGCCAATTCATTTGGGACCCTACAGATCCTCTCTTTTTCCTATTAAAAGATCAGCCCCCTGGCTCTGTTTTTTCACATCGAGAATTATTTACAGATGAGGAGATGTCAAAAGGGCTTCTTACTTCAAAAACAAATCCTCCTACATCCATATATAAACGCTGGTTTATCAAGAATACACAAGAACATCACTTTGAATTGTTGATTAATCGTCAGAGATGGCTTAGAACCAAAAGTTCATTATCTAATGGATCTTTCCGTTCTAATACTCTATCCGAGAGTTATCAGTATTTATCAACTCTGTTCCTATATAATTATAATCGAACGCTATTGGATCAAATTATAAAGACATTGTTAATAAAAAGATGGCTTTTCCCGGATGAAATGAAATTTTGATGTAACAGGAAAAATATTTACCATTTTTTAGCTGGAAAGATATGTGGCTATGAAAGAGGGATTAAGTGGAATATAATTGGCTGGGCGGTAGAGTGATGGAAACGCTTCTTTCTTCCATATTTTAGACCTTCGCTCCATAAAATGTTTCAGCAGAAACACAGAAAATTTAAAATATTATATCAAAACACTGTGTATGGTATGAACTCTCAAAATAACTGAACAATAATTATTGAACCCAGTTCAGATATTCACGACCAAGAAGTACTGGATTCTCTTTCGGGTTGGACCTGAAAGGAGAAGGAAGGGTAGAATACCAACAGGCGTCTTTGACCCCAGAGTACCGGGGACGAACGTACAGTGCCAAAGTCACTTAATGGGTAAGTCGTCAATCCCTGACTATGTAATGTACTTGATCACTGGGTGACGGGCGAACATTTTTGACTCCTAATTCATTGGATTGGATATTAGAT